CATTGAATAAATGAAACTTTAACGAATAACTAATAGATTTCCTTTCTTTCAGTTATTCTTTTGCCCCTTTCCTAGTATATTAATAACAAAACGGATTTTTCCAATGTATAAACTAAAAATTCCAATGGCTTTGGCTACTATAACCTTCCCAACCACGATTTTTTATTTTTTCTAGGCATTTCACCTCGAAATACGAAATTGTACTTAAAAAATAGCAATGATAAAGAAATAGTGGATTCCATCGTTTCTATGGTTACTTCTTAAACGGTGAGGTCTTCTCTATACACCGGAGCCTTTACTTCATTTAATCAATGTTATTGCTAACTTGTATAGTTCACATTCTTCGGCTCTACCCATGAATTATCCAGTAATAGGTCTTTCACAACGAGCTCTACCTATACAGTAACGGTATTTAATTATGAAAGTTGGCTGGGTAGCTGACCCTGTTAGTCCGTTCTTGCAAGAGGCGTCTAGGTTAACTAAGATTTCCTCCGCTTAATGGATAACCATTTGCTACCAATGGAGAATTGCTTCTCATCTTGAATTGAGGTGAGTGGTTTTACACCAATAGAAACCATAAATTTCATACACAATAAAAGGGATATGATCCATTTTCTTATTTTTAGATAGTAAATGTAGTTCGTTTTTCCGTTCTATCCTATTTGATCATTGATATTTGAACATTGTCCTCTTTCCTTTGTTCTAGTTCATGATCTGAACGAGTCGCACATACACCCTAGTACATGTTCCTCGACGCTGAGGGCATCCCCGAAGCGCGGGGGATTTTGTGACATTTCTAATTGGCTGTCTTGTATTTCTAATAAGTTGTTTAATCGTTGGCATGTTGAATCATATACATAATGGACTGGTTTAGATCGATCCTAACCGGATGATTATGAATTACAATTACAATAGTAAATAAAAATCATAGAATATTAAACTCGGCAGGGTGAATTTTAAATCACGACTTGACGTGAAATTGAAATAAAGGCTATTCTCATTCAACCGCTACAAGATCAACAATTCCATAAGCTTGGGCTTCTGTTGCTGACATAAAAACATCTCTTTCCATGTCTTCGGATACAACCCATAAAGGTTTGCCCGTTCTTTGTACATAAACCCTTGTCAGGGTTTCACGTAGTTTCAGCAGTTCTCCCACTTCCAGGATGAATTCTCCCGTTGCTACTTCAGAAAAAGAACCAGCAGGTTGATGGATCATTACCCTGATGATATAAGATAATAAAAAGTTTCTCTATTTCGCACGATGAGGGGAAGATAAAAGAAAGATAAAAGAATAACAAGAAAAAAGATAGAATCGAACAACCGTACGGGCATTATGCATTGCATACGGCTCTACAATAAAATTGACCCTTACCTTCAAAAAATAGGATCGATTAGACCCCGATCGGTAAATGATCAACTTACCACCCTTCCTTTCGGAGGAATTCAAAAATACTATGATGGCTCCGTTGCTTTATATATTTATTATATTTTTTTGTCTGTGATTTGTCTGTCATTCAGCAATCCCAAAGTTGCTTTTTTGATCAAATAAACTAATGAAAAAAGAATTTTTTTTTTTTCGCTCTATACTATAAATATTGTTAAGAGACCTCTGGTGTGAAAAAAAGTTTGTGACGCTGAACTAGACTTCCGATAATAAAATAGGAAATACCTTTTTCTCATATTACTCTCTCGATACATAATCTAATGTTTTGAAAACAGAATTTCTTATATCGAATTCAAAGTGCCATGCTATTATTACTTAATATTCATATTTCATATGGCGAAGGCATAGTCTTCTTTTTTCTCTCAAATAAAAGCCTCATTGGCGCCAAGCGTGAGGGAATGCTAGACGTTTGGTAATTTCTCCTCCTACCAGGATAAAAGATCCCATTGAAGCGGCTGATCCCATGCATATTGTATGTACATCTGGTTGCACAAATTGCATAGTATCATAAAGAGCGACCCCCGGTATTACCCATCCGCCAGGAGAGTTTATAAACAAATACAGATCTTTGGTATCATCCTCGATACTGAGATATATCATAAGACCAATAAGTTGATTTGAGATCTCACTATCAACCTCTTGACCTAAAAAAAGTAATCTTTCTCGATAAAGTCGGTTGATTAGGGTCAAATTGTATCCCCTCGAAACCGTACAGGCGCCTTTTGACGCATACGGTTCAAAAAAAAATCAATGTGTAGATTCCAATACTTTTTCTTTTTTCATAGCAAGTTCTTTCTAACTAAAAGGATTTTCTTTGATTTTTCACTAAATATGAGTTTGTCTTCCTTTCCTTATAACGTATAATATATAAAAGAATTCATTAAACTTATCCAATTGACTTTTCATTGATGGATTGTTTCATCGAGATTCAATCCAAATCACGATGTCATTTTCTTGTTCTTAAATGGGCCTCTTTAATCTTTTTAGGTTTATGCTCTACTCCGGGTAAAGATCCGCCCAATTTTGATTTGGACATATAGTACAAATGCTCCC